CGCGATTTCATAAGAATTGAGTTAGTCAAGTCCACTATTTCGTATACCGGAAAAAGGTATGATAGGGCAAGTTCCGGATTGATTCCCGATAATGGATTAGATTGCACCAATATCAATCCTTTTTATTCCAAGGCGAAGATTCAATCACTTAGCCAACATCAAGGAACTATTGGTATGTTGTTGAATCAAAATAAGGAATGCCAATCTTTGCTAATTTTGTCATCATCCAATTGTTCTCGAATTGGTCCATTCAATAGTTCGAAATATAACAATGTGACAAAAGAATCGGATCCCCTAATTACAATTAGGGATTATTTAGGTCCCTTAGGCGCTATTGTACCTAAAATATCGAATTTTTATTCATCTTACCATTTAATAACTCATAATCAGATCGTGTTAAAGAAATATTTGCTACTTGACAATTTGAAACAGATTTTCCAAGTACTTCAAGTACTTAAATACTGTTTAATAGATGAAAATAGAAGGATTTATAATCCCGATCTATGCAGTAACATCATTTTGAACCCATTCCATTTGAATTGGTGCTTTCTCCATCATGATTATTGTGAAGAGACATCGATCAAAATTAGCCTTGGACAATTTATTTGTGAAAATGTATGTCTATTTAAATACGAACCACACGTAAAAAAATCTGGTCAAATTTTAATTGTTAATGTCGACTTTTTAGTTATAAGATCGGCTAAGTCTTATTTGGCTACTCCTGGAGCAACTGTTCATGGTCATTATGGGAAAATCCTTTACGAAGGAGATACATTAGTTACATTTATATATGAAAAATCGAGATCTGGTGACATAACGCAAGGTCTTCCAAAAGTAGAACAAATCTTAGAAGTGCGTTCGATTGATTCAATATCGATGAACCTCGAAAGGAGAGTTGAAGGTTGGAACGAGCATATACCAAGAATTCTTGGGATCCCCTGGGGGTTTTTGATTGGAGCTGAGCTAACCATAGCCCAAAGTCGTATCTCTTTGGTTAATAAGATCCAAAAGGTTTATCGATCCCAGGGGGTACAGATCCATAATAGACATATAGAGATTATTGTACGTCAAGTAACATCAAAAGTGTTGGTTTCAGAAGATGGAATGTCTAATGTTTTTTCGCCTGGAGAATTAATCGGATTGTTGCGAGCGGAACGAGCAGGGCGCGCTTTGGACGAATCGATCTGTTATCGGGCAATCTCATTGGGAATAACAAGAGCGTCTCTGAATACTCAAAGTTTCATATCCGAAGCAAGTTTTCAAGAAACCGCTCGAGTTTTAGCAAAAGCTGCTTTACGAGGTCGTATTGATTGGTTGAAAGGCCTGAAAGAGAACGTTGTTCTGGGGGGGATTATACCTGTTGGTACCGGATTCCAAAAATTTGTGCACCGTTCAAGGCAAGACAAAAACATTTATTTGGAAATCAAAAGAAAAAATCTATTCGAGTTGGAAATGAGAGATATTTTGTTACACCATAGAGAATTATTTAGTTCTTACGCGACAAACAATTTCCATGAGACAAATTTACATGAGACATCAGAACAATCATTTATGGGATTTAATGATTCCTAAGAGCGGATTCATTTTCACTTTAACTATCTTTTAACTATACTGGTCTGATTATTGATTTGGTAATAAATAAAATAAGTAATTAAAAAATTTTATGGTTTGTGCCGTGTATCAATGGTCAATCCCCGGTAGAAGGTTCCATCGGAACAATTATTTATTTCAAGGTACCTCGTCTCTTTGTTAATAATACGAAAAAGAAAAAACAAAAAGGAAGTGTGGGAAAAAATGACAAGAAGATATTGGAACATCAATTTGGAAGAGATGATGGAAGCAGGAGTTCATTTTGGTCATGGTACTAAGAAATGGAATCCTAGAATGGCCCCTTACATTTCTGCAAAGCGTAAAGGTATTCATATTACAAATCTCGCTAGAACTGCTCGTTTTTTATCAGAAGCCTGTGATTTAGTTTTTGATGCAGCAAGTAGGGGAAAAAACTTCTTAATCGTCGGTACCAAAAATAAAGCATCGGATTCAGTAGCATCAGCTGCAATAAGGGCTCGGTCTCATTTTATTAATCAAAAATGGCTCGGTGGTATGTTAACAAATTGGTCCACTACGGAAACGAGACTTTATAAGTTCAGGGACTTAAGAGCAGAAGAAAAGATGGGGAAACTCAACCGTCTCCCCAAAAGAGATGCAGCAATGTTGAAGAGAAAATTATCTACCTTGCAAACATATCTCGGTGGGATCAAATATATGACGGGATTGCCTGATATTGTGATCATCGTTGATCAGCAAGAAGAATATACGGCTCTTCGAGAATGTGCCATTTTGGGGATTCCAACGATTTGTTTAATCGATACAAATTGTGACCCAGATCTTGCAGATATTTCTATTCCAGCCAACGATGACGCTATAGCTTCAATTCGATTGATTCTTAACAAATTAGTATCCGCAATTTGTGAAGGTCGTTCTAGCTATATAAGAAATCGTTGATTATGATTAAGATTAAGAATAATAAAATTAGTTAATGTTAATTATTGGGCAACTCCATAGATTTATTGGATCGGTTACTTTTTTTTTTTTAATAGATAAAAAAAAATAACTGGGGATATTGATATATATTATGATGTTATGTGATTTCTTGGTATCCTAAATATATGATTAATGATTCAAGTTGGTGAGTTGAGAAAGAAATGGTTGAATCAAACTAATTCCTTTTTTGAAGTTCAATTTCTATCAGAGGACAATATGAATGTTATACCATGTTACATTAAAACACTCAAGGGGTTATACGATATATCGGGTGTAGAAGTAGGCCAACATTTCTATTGGCAAATAGGAGGTTTACAAATCCATGCCCAAGTACTTATCACTTCTTGGGTCGTAATTGCTATCTTGTTAGGTTCAGCCATCATAGCTGTTCGGAATCCACAAACCATTCCGACCGACGGTCAGAATTTCTTTGAATATGTCCTTGAATTTATTCGAGACTTGAGCAAAACCCAGATTGGAGAAGAATATGGACCTTGGGTTCCTTTTATTGGAACTATGTTCTTATTTATTTTTGTTTCTAATTGGTCAGGTGCCCTTTTACCTTGGAAAATCATACAGTTACCTCATGGGGAGTTAGCTGCGCCCACGAATGATATAAATACTACTGTTGCTTTAGCTTTACCCACGTCAGTGGCATATTTTTATGCAGGTCTTACCAAAAAAGGGTTGGGTTATTTCGAGAAATACATCAAACCAACTCCAATACTTTTACCAATTAACATCCTAGAAGATTTCACAAAACCCTTATCTCTTAGTTTTCGACTTTTCGGGAATATATTGGCTGATGAATTAGTAGTTGTTGTTCTTGTTTCTTTAGTCCCTTCAGTAGTTCCTATACCTGTCATGTTTCTTGGATTATTTACAAGTGGTATTCAAGCTCTTATTTTTGCAACTTTAGCCGCGGCTTATATAGGCGAATCCATGGAGGGTCATCATTGACTAGTTTTCAAAATAGTCTTTTTTTTTTTAGCTTATCCCAATTCATGCATGGTTCAAGATAATCTGCTTGGTTGGAGAACATAATAGATATAAATACGTATGAATATATGACCTAGAGTCGTAGGAGAGAAGATGAACGATATTACGGAATTGAAAAAAAAAAATATATATATATATATATTTGTATTGATATACATATTGATATCGTTATATTGATATATTGATATCGTTGATATCGATCATATTGATATCCATTGCATATATTGATGATTGCATATATTGATGATTGCATATATTGATTTGATTGCAGTTTACTGCATTTAGATTAGATGGATTACAAGATAAGTCAAGTCCTTTCTTCTGTTTCATTTGTGATTGTGGATTGAATGAAAAAACAGATGAACTCAAGGATATAGAAGAGTAAAGAACGAAGGATGGAATGAAAGAATGGTTGTAAAGAAAGAAATACAATAACTAGAGCCGTATGTATATGGATTTACAAAAACTTCATCATGGGTAGAAACAAAAAACGAGATATCGAAGTAGTTCTGACGATTCAGTAATATTATCATTAGTTTTTAGTTACTCCGACCCAATAGATCTTAATGGTCAAACTTAATGATAAAATTAAGTAATAATTCATTGGTTGATTGTATCATTAACCATTTCTTTTTTTTTTTGGTGTGAGGAACTTACCATGAATCCACTGATTTCTGCCGCTTCCGTTATTGCTGCTGGATTGGCTGTAGGACTTGCTTCTATTGGACCCGGAGTTGGTCAAGGTACTGCTGCAGGCCAAGCTGTAGAGGGTATTGCGAGACAACCAGAAGCAGAGGGTAAAATACGAGGTACTTTATTGCTTAGTCTAGCTTTTATGGAAGCTTTAACAATTTACGGACTGGTTGTGGCATTAGCGCTTTTATTTGCGAATCCTTTTGTTTAATCCTAGAAATGTAAAAAAGTACCTTAGATTACATACTTATTTTACTTTTTTTCTTTATTAACTTGAAATTAAATTGTCGTTTGCTTCTTCGAATTATATCAACACTTTACTCCTATAATTACTTATTTGTTGAGACTACAGGAAGGACTGCTTTGAGGATGAGGAATTACCAGATCACTCGCTTTTTTCCTTCCCGTCCTTAGCTTAGTACAATGGAAACCTTTTTCCTTTTAGGAAACGTTTCCACAAACGATATATTTCACAATTGAAATGAGACCTAAGACCTAACCTAAATGAAATTACTAGATTTAATCTATTCCCATTAAAAAGGGGGAAATTCAATTTAAAATAAATAAATTGATCAAAAAAGAAAGGGGTGAGCGAAGTAATAGAAAAAGAACTTTGTTCTTTGTCAGTCCTATCTATAAGAGGAAAGCATATGAAAAATGTAACCGATTCTTTCGTTTTCTCACGCCATTGGCCATCCGCCGGGGGTTTCGGGTTTAATACCGATATTTTAGCAACAAATCCAATAAATCTAAGTGTAGTGATT